GCGAAAAGATGAAATCTTGGATTTTTGCGCATATCCCAATCCTTATTGATTATTTCATCACAGTTAAAATTTTCTTTTTTTTTACTTTTTTTATAAGTTCATTGAAGAAAATTTATTTGCTCAGTAAGTTACTCCCACCCCTTTTTTTGTTTGTCCACTACTTCTTATGAATCGAAACAAACGAGTTCCGATAGAACTGGAAAATCAAATAAATAGTAATCTTTGACGAACAGGATCAAGAATCATTATTATTTCCACACAAGAAAAGGAATTTTCCACCCTTTTCTTGTGTGGAAGATTAGGAAGACGAATAATCCCTCCTAGAATCATTTGTTCCTTTCATTTATCCGCGTGTATTCTCCTCCTACTTATGCCTATTATCTATTAGAATTCGATTCTATTAGGTACAAAAAAACTATTGATGCATTACATGGCATTTACAATCTGCCAATGGGAGGCCTAACATAGTCACAACACTCCCATTTTGATTGAAAAAAAGAAGGGGGGATCAAGTAGTCTTCTTCGCAATATACATACTATTGCTAGGAATGGGATACAAGCAATTTCTGGCATCTCGCAGAAAAACAGTATAAACAAAGCAAGCAAAACATTTTCCATGATTTTTTTGAATCATACATAATTGCATCGATCACAACAATTCGGCTCTTTTTACCAGCTTGATGAATCCGTGGATCTAGAAATTCATTTCGGACAATTGAACCTTCTCAAACTGTTTCTTTTTTAGAACCAAAAAGATTTGTGCCAGAATAACAGATGCCAAGAAGAACAACAAACCTTGGACACGTAATGGATCTTGAAGTACTATTTCTGCATCTCCCTGACCAAATCCACCCACATTGGGATTACTCGTTAATGGTTGATCAAGCTTGATAGATTCACCCTCTGAAACAAGAAGTTCTGGTCCTGGAGGTATAATATCAACCACTTGGTGTCCATCCGATGCGTCAGCTATGGTTATTTCATACCCCCCTTTTTCTTTACGTACTATTCTGCTTACTATACCTGCTGCTGTAGCATTATAGACTGTATTGTTACTCTTGTTCCCATCGGGATAAATCTGACCTCTTCCCCTGTTCCCACCTACATATATGGGATACTTTAAGAAGTGAACGTCTTTCTTAGTAGCAGGGTCCGGGGAAAGAATGGGAAAGACGATTTCACTATATTTCTGACCAGGAACAGGACCTACCACAAGAATATTTCTTTTAGTGGGGCGATAACTCTGAAAAGACAGATTGCCTATCTTTTCTTTCATCTCGGGAGAAATACGATCGGGGGGAGCTAATTCGAATCCCTCGGGTAAAATAAGAACAGCCCCCACATTCAAAGCCCCCTTTTTCCCATTAGCAAGAACTTGTTTCAGTTGCATATCATAAGGGATTCTAACAACTGCTTCAAATACAGTATCAGGAAGCACAGCTTGTGGAACCTCAATATCCACGGGCTTATTAGCTAAATGGCAATTGGCGCATACAATACGCCCAGTTGCTTCTCGTGGATTTTCATAACCCTGCTGCGCAAAAATGGGATATGCATTTGAAATAGATGTCCGAGTTATGACATATATCATGATCGATACGGAAATGAATCGAGTCATCTGTTCCTTTACCCAAGAAAAGGTATTTCTATTTTGCATGGTCCAATTATTGATCCCGGAAAATTCTACAATAAATTAGGTAGGTAGCTAGTATAGTTCCCTATCCACGATTCTGCCATTGTACTGGAGGGGGAATCCCTTAGACGGGTAGAAGTATAAAGAGTGAGTCAGATTAAAAATGGTTTGTTTATGTACGAAGTAACATTCGGATTTGATTGATATCGGCAGATCAAATGAGTTCTTCATTCATTCATTGAATGATAAACCACTACAAGTGAAGGAGATACACGATTTAAATAATGGAAGATCCAATATTTCAAAATTGTATCTAGAATGACTGGAAAAGTGGAAACAAGACCAGATATAATTTGATTGTTATGAGCAAATCCAAAATCTTTGTAGACCGAACCAATCATTAGTTCCCAACCATGGGGCGAGTGGAATCCGATACATAAATCAGTTAATAAAAGAATAGAAAAAGCTTTTATTGTGTCACTTAAGTTATAGAGGAATTCCTGAACCCAAGAATTAAGAATGACAAGTTCTTCATTACCCAGAATAGAATAACCACTTAGAATAGCAAAACAGATTATATTTGTCGAGAAATGCAAAATTATATGGATATGATCTTCATTGTGCATTTTGACCAATTGTATTGTTTCTTTGTGGATTCCTATACGAAGCTTTTGTATCTGTGTCTCCGGGTACTCCTTTATCATTTCGTCCAACAGGAATAGTTGTTCTAATTCTATGAATCTTTCTAGAACGTTCTTCTCTTGAATATCATTCAAAAAAGTTTCGGATTGCCTTGTATTCCACCAATTAGTAACTAAAGGTTCCAGACTTTTATTAAATGAGAGAGAGATCCACCAGGGCAAAAAGACTATAGATGCAAGATATGGGAGGGGAGTCAATGCTTTCTTTTTTGGCACTTTTAATCTGTTCTGTAAATTGTTAATGAAACTGCTTCATTCGCCGACTCTATCTGATCCGATATTTCTATGAAGCATGAGTTCTATAACAAGGTATGGAACCTATGGATCGGATCTATTCCTTCTTTTTTTTTTGGAATTGTTTAGTCCTTGGATCTAGAAAGAATATAGAAATAGAATAAAGGTCCGTTTCGAATGAAGAAATAATCAAGTTCCCAGGTATCTCAATTGGTCAAATTCGAACCAATTGTATCTTCATTTGTTCCTTTCGATGAATGCCCGAAAAACCACTTGAAGTAATGAATATTATTCGGATTTCGAGACGAAAGAACTCCCCCTGGATCAATCAATTATTTCGAAATGTTTCACTGGCTACCCACAGCCCAGGAATAATTGAGGGGATATTTCTGAAGAATATTGATGATGAAATCCGAAATGGGTGGCAAAACAAGAGAGAAATTGAATAGTTATGAGAGATCCAATCGTTTGGTCATCAAGGAGCAAAAGAAAGGATAAAAAAAGAAACATCGATTGACGAAAGAGAGATAATTTACGAGATACGATCCATCTGTATCTAACGTATCAATTCAAAATATTGGTTCTAAAAAGATGAATTCTGTACTGTATTCCGAAATGTTCTGATATGTGTGATGAATACATACTTATTAGATTTGTTACTAGTATGAAAGAATTGAGTTTAGTTCCATATGTAAAAAAAAGAGTTTTTGTTTTGGTGGATAAAAATAGCTTCTTATTATGGTTGTTCCGTATTCGTCCGCCTGCTTTATTCTATGGGCCACAACACAACGGTATTACCAACGGAACGGGGGAAATAGAATCGAACATGTTTTGCTCGAATAAACGTTCCGAAGAAACTTCAGTTATATTAAAAAGGGGATTCCTGAGTTCCTTCCCTCATGCGGAGAAAGCATTCATTCTTCAGTTCATTTCAAAATACTTCAATTGGTACGCGCAAGAAATAGGCCGATTCAGCAGCTTTTTGTTCAATTTCTCGTGGAGTAAAATTCTCATCGGTACGAGTCAAGGGAATGGCTCCCTGGCCTCTGATTTCCATATAAAGGACACGACGAGGATAAAGACCCTCTTTAACTTCCATTCTGATTGACTGGATATCTCTCATAAGGAATCGAAGGAAGATGCGACGATTTATTCCAGGAAATCCCCAACGAAAAATACACACTATTCCTTCTTTTCTATCAAAAAGATCATAACCACTACCTACATTCCACGAAATTGTGCACCACAAATAGGAACTAATGAACAGACCAGCGATCCCATAGAAAGACATCACGATTCCTTGGGGAAAAAAAAGGATTTCCTGAGAGGGAAATACGGATATCAGATTTCTACCAAGATAACTGGAAGTTCCAACCAATAAGAATCCTAGTGAACCTAAAAAAAGGATACAGGCCCAGCAGAAATTACTTGTTTTTCGAGACCCCGTTACAAGTTCTATCCATATACGTTCGGATTGCCAGTTCATACTCGATCCAGTTGCATTCTATTGCAATTGAGATAATAGAATAAGCCAAATGAATTTGACTTTACTTTTTTTTGTTTTGATCCCGAAGTAACTCTCATCAACTAGCATTATTATGATGTAAACCATTAGGAGTAATTCATCGAATTGGTTAGATATAAAATAATAACATCCCCTTCATATGATCCCACTATGTATATCTACATACATATAGATACATTGACTTTCTATTTCAGATATTCGCTGATCTATTTGAAAACAAAAACAGCTATACTCACATATAATATACATGCATTTATCCATATATCATGGATCTGCATGCATAACAATAACAGCTTTTTTATTTGTGCTCGGAGGGAGTCACATGTCGTACCGTACCCTATTCCACTAAAAGATATCTGTATTATGATCCAAGTCCAAGTGTTAAAATCAATTGATGAGATTTGATCCCATCGGATCTAAACAATCTTGTTTTTTTGAACATGAAGAGATAAAGAAGCCATTGCAATTGCCGGAAATACTAGGCCCACTAAAGGCACAAAAATAGAGGGTAAATTGAAATCTGTCATAGAATAGGTGCCTCGATTTAATATTTGTACTTGTTAGAAATTTGTACTTGTTAGAAATATATCTTATGATAAGTATATTTATTATAAGTATATAATAAGTGCAAGGAATGTAGAACTAAATAAGTGTACCTATTCATCTTTCTACACAAAATATATGTATGATAATCCGCTTTTTATTCTTGTTCTCCCGTCCTTATCTTATAATAAAGAGTTTCTTACGAGTTCCCTAAGGATTCGTTAGAATCCGATCCAACCGGGATTCATAGTAAAAAAAAGGAGGTTCTCGGGAGATATAGATATAGAAATATGCAACATTTCTATTATAGATTTTCATTATTCTATATATTAATACGTAAGAAGGAAGGGAACATGAAATTCTT